TATTATATTATATCATTTGCTATCTCAAAAAGGTATTTTCTTTCTTACCTATATCCTATAAGAAAACCCGTATTTGATCCAATCAAATTGGATTTTATCATTTCTGTATCGACAATTCAATATGGATTGATATATACCCCATATATATGTTTCTCTTCCTGCCGTTTTTTCCATGCAATTTTGATACTTGAACGGTCAATTCTTTTTTTTCTTAACTTCCCCCTTTACGAATGAAAGCCGAGGAATGTCTAATTAAGTTATAGTTATAATATAACTAATTATAAATCTATATATATAGGATGAAAATAGAGAAGCGTAACAAAACGCATTTCAAATGTCATGTGAATTCAAAATACAAAACAAAATAAAAAGAAAATTTGATTATCTTAAAATATTTAAGATTTACTATCGAATATAATAATATTATAATTGTATTACTATTACAATTTCTTACAATTTCTAATTTGATAAATAAATAGAAATTCTATATCGCTATATGAATCGTTATGTTCTATAATATTCAATACAATATTTATGGAAATTATAGATTCTATTCTGTTCTATATATAGACACTAGACACTATACTGATATACTATAAGTGTATTGAATTCCTATGCATATAAAATATCTATTATTTGGGCCCGCTTAGCTCAGAGGTTAGAGCATCGCATTTGTAATGCGATGGTCATCGGTTCGATTCCGATAGCCGGCTTTTCTCTATTTTTCAATTTATTATTAATTAAAATTTATTAATAATTAATAATGTCCCTTTTAAATAAATGAATATTGAAAAAGTGTTTTCCCCCTTTATCCAAAATCCATGAATTTCTTAAGTTATAGGAACTCCCACCTAATGTCAAGAAAAGGATTGATTATATATATCAGGAAAAGGATTGATTATATATATCAGGAAAAGGATTGATTATATATATCAGGAAAAGGATTGATTATATATATATATAATCATAATATAATCATAATAAGTCTGAATATTTATTCACTTTATCTCATTCTTATTTATAGTACAAGTACACTACTTCAGTAAACTTCGCTTGATTTAGTTCAGTTTTAGTTTAGATTTATTCTCTAATTCTCTAAAATCAAAAAAGAATGAAATAAATTCGAAATAAGAAAAAGAAGAATAAAAATAAGAATAAGGAGTCTTTATGTCGCGTTACCGAGGACCTCGTTTCAAAAAAATACGCCGACTGGGGGCTTTACCAGGATTAACTAATAAAAGGCCTAAAGCCGGAAGTGATCTTAGAAACCAATCGCGTTCCGGGAAAAAATCTCAATATCGTATTCGCCTAGAAGAAAAACAAAAATTACGTTTTCATTATGGTCTTACAGAACGACAATTACTTAAATACATTCGTATCGCCGGAAAAGCCAAGGGGTCAACAGGTCAAGTTTTACTACAATTACTTGAAATGCGTTTGGATAACATCCTTTTTCGATTGGGTATGGGTTCGACTATTCCCGCAGCCCGTCAATTAGTTAACCATAGACATATTTTAGTCAATGGGCGCATAGTAGATATACCAAGTTATCGCTGCAAACCCCGAGATATTATTATGGCGAAAGATGAACAAAAATCCAGAACTCTGATTCAAAATTCTCTCGACTCATTCCCTCACGAAGAATTACCAAACCATTTGACCCTTCATCCTTTCCAATATAGAGGATTAGTCAATCAAATAATAGATAGTAAATGGGTCGGTTTGAAAATAAATGAATTGCTTGTCGTAGAATATTATTCTCGTCAGACTTAAACTCAAATAAAATAGCAAAGGTTCGGGCAATTTTCTTCCCTTTACATCGAATTAAATTAACCTAAGGTAAGGTTAAGAAAGAAAAATACGGGTTGAGCCCCATTTTATCCCATTTCTGTATCATAGACCGGGGGGATATTTTCATATTCTTTCCAATGTTCTTCCTAGTTTATAGTATTTTACGTGTCACGGTAATTAGGAATAGAGAATCTATATCAATGAAAGGTCTAACTGGCGGAATAAAGGTCTCTATTGCTATTTGATTCGGTGTTGTTAATTAAATTGGTCTATTAAGTGAAGGTACGGAAAGAGAGGGATTCGAACCCTCGGTAAACAAAAGCCTACATAGCAGTTCCAATGCTACGCCTTAAACCACTCGGCCATCTCTCCTACATAATGATTAGGAACCAAAAACCGAGTAAATAGCGAGTTATTCATATTCCATTTTATATTATTGGATAGGTATGATCAATCTATTTTAACTATATATTACAAATAGACAATCTTTAATCAAAGTAAAGAAATATCTTTCTTTCAAGGCTACGAGATAAAGATAAAATAATTTTATTACGAAAAATTCTTAAAATGAGAAGGGGGGTTGGTGTTTGCAAAAGCGACTCCCTTCTATTTCTACTATTTTGAATTGATTAAATAAATTCAACTGATTAATAGGTCTAGATTTTTTATTTTTAGAACTAGGGTTAATGGATACCTTTCTGTCCTAATT